TTGCTAGCTTTGAAACATGGGCCGAAGGAAAGAGGAAGACCAAACAAAGTCGCGGTCAAAGCAAAGAAAAAGATGCCAAAAAAGATTCACTTTAGCTTCTAGCTCGCTTAGTGTAGGTTGCTTGCAATCCTGACATCCCGAGTGAAAGTTTGGGGGATTGATTACGTGGCTGAATCTCCCGTTAAGGAGCTTTCCTACGTTCCTGTCCTTGATGTCTCTCTCATTCCGAGGTGAGGGTGAGGTTGCTTGCAAGACTTTCGATAGCTGGCTCGGCCGAACGGAATCACCGATCTAGATACTAGATAGAAGGGTCGTTCACTCCCTATTCTTTGAGAGGTTGCTTGCGACGGTAGCATTAGCTAGGCAATCAAGGCAGGTCGAACAGAGTCAGTCCTAGGGCGAAGATCATCGGATGGAAAAATGGATTGAGCTGGCTAATCACTTGATGACCGGTGGAGAATGGGAACAGAGAGGCGCTCCCATAAACGAATGAATGGGACTCCTGGTCCTGATCGAACCAGAGATTCCGACAACCGGGGGAATCGGCAGAAAGAGATGGGTCGGATACTGGAATCTGCCTAAAAGTCCTTACTTTTTCGAGGCAGGGCTTCGATCCGTATCTGGCCAACTCCTCGAACTGCTGGGTGCGACATATTCATGGACTGGCAAAGCGAACTCTCAATTTGATCAGGAGAGCCTAGAGAGCTCTCTATCTTTCCCCAAATTCCGACTAGCGCGGTTCTTTTTCTCGACCAATTTGAATTCTAATTTTTTTTATTTTAAGTTAAGTAGAGTAGTAAGTAGCTAGGCGGGTTTCAGCGCATGCTGCATTTAGAATCTCCAAATAAATTAGAAGCGCCTATGATAGCGTATGATTTTTCCCATTTGTGACCGACGGTTGCTTGCAAGAGGTGGCGATCAGCAGTGTTCCAAAGCGCCATAACGACGATAACGCTAGACCGTAATATAGGCTTGCGAAGCAACCACTCGTTGTCGTTTAGTTGTCCGTCACTCGTAGTCTCTGCGTCAGAGGTGGTTGTTCGGAAGGGTTTGACAACGTAACAGACAGCTGGGCAGTTACTACGCAACACACATTGGGGTGGTGCAACAATGGAACGACTAGTAGTCTACTTGACTCCAAAATGATCCGTTCGCCACACGTGAGGAACGTCTCCGGTATCCCCTCTTTCCTACCGTGAATGGTCGGTGTAAGTTTGATGATCGAACTTCGACTTGCGTGTGTTAAGCATATAGCCCAACTAGCATGATTGAGCCCTGCAGTGGTAGAACCAGGTGAACCGGGCGTACTACTTTATAACCTTCTGTGGACCTTTCTTCTCTTATTCAATTTCTATTGCTTCAACGGCTACTTCACCTCTCTATATGCAATTGCTTGGCGTAACTGAACTCAACTAAGCTTTCATCTTACTATAGGGTTTTCTGGAACCTAAGACTCTTAGATAGAGAGTTTCAAACCAAATGTGCAATTCCCCTCCCCCGACAATCCGAGTGGGGAACTAAACCAGCAGCGCTACGAACACTTTCAACAGAACGAGACCTGCCCCTACATTATATAGTAAAAAAAAAAAGAAAGATAGAGTTAGCCGGACTTCCCTTTCCGGGTTATCAAATACCTAGACTGGAGCACACTGACTTAAAGAAACGATTGCCTTGCCTCAGTTACGTACTTATTTGGTTCCTTGCCAGATCGGAGGGGTACGGGATTGGACCACTAAGAGTGACTTCACCCCAACCAGGAGAAAGAAGAGAAGAATGACTCCCCATTGAAGAACAAGGAATGGGCCAAGAGGCTGGTCTAAGATAGCAAGGGAAAGGCCCTACTACAAAAGAAAAGGTACCACGAGAAAGAGGAATAGGCTGACTGCCTTACTCACTTAAACGATTGAGGAGGTTACACCTCGACCCTACCGGTCCAAGGTAGAATAACCGACATTGCTCTTCCCCTTAACCAGCTCGCACAAAACAAGGAAGAAAAGCTCCACTGCTGGTGACAGCTACCGAGACATTAGACTCAGTAACAGACAAAGAAATAGAACTGGACGAGACCTTCCCCTTACAAGCTCAGATACTCACCAAGACGCACGACACCGACAGCAAGTACAAGGCCTGCCCTAATACTCTACAGCAATACAAAATCATGGATTCAAAAACCAGAGAGTTGGTCCACTAGTTCACACAAGACCTCTGAAAGGACAAAAAGTACAAGCAGAAGAAATCCACGTTTAAGACTACAAATGACCAAACACCCTAGAGGGGGACTTCTCGTGCCTTTTGCCTATATCAAGCTGACACCATAGGAGAGGACTGAGTCAGTAGTTAAATGGCCCTTGTTCTGTTCCGCTAGGAGACCAAAAATGACTCCAAAGGGCAGGGTCGGCTTGGAGTGGAGCGAGACATGCCATCGAATAGCAAGGGGGTAGCGACTACTTGAGTCTGGCAGAAGACCCTACTAGGACACACCTTCCTATAGCTTAGCCGATGCCAATCCTGCGAGTTCTAACGTGAGGAACTGCTTTGAAGGCTGGCGCTCTAACATTCCCAACGCCTGAAGAAGGAAACGACTATTCCCCCCCGAGTAGGTCAAGCAAAAGAATCACTCCATACACTCGCTTCTTTAAGAAGAAGAAAGACTCCCATCATCTCTTTACGCCACTTTATAAGAAGGGAAGACGCGTAGATCTAAATCAGTACACAGGGATCTGTCCTCTGATTTTCCTTACTAATTTCATTGATAGCAAAAAATCCGCCTTTCACCTTCTTCCAGGGGACGAGCTTGCTCTTAAGTTGAATTCCTATAGTTTACGAGGAAAAGCACCTCCAACAGGCTAGGGCCATCTACCTACAGCTACCGGGCCTCCACTTCCATTCCATGGATGACGACTCCCCAGGGCTTCCACCTTACGCTCGAAGAAGACGAAAGGCCTTGCTATACCATCTCCAGCGATCCACCATTAGTAGGAACAGATGGCAGAGGTAAGCAGGAAAGCTACAGCACGATTCGTACGATCTATACCAAACAAAGGAATTGATAAAAAAACCACTTTCCAACTCTTTCGACGGGACGAGTAGGACCTTCCCTTGAACCTAATTCAACTGTTGGGACAAAAACCCTCACCTAAGCGACGAAAAAGACAGCTACCTTTCGACAGGGTTTAGTCCATACCCTTGAGCCAATCCAGCCAGCGCTCTTCTCTGCGGATGAAGGAGAAATGACAGCTACGTCTACCATATATTGATGCTGGTCGGGCTCCTGCGATGCGACGAATCAAAGGAAAAGGAATAGCTTGGACGGCATTACACTAAAGGGTTGTTTGATCCTTATGTTCCAGGCATCCGGGCTATTACCCTGAACCAGGGCTTGCTGTGGGACTCCTCTGCCCCTTCGACTCAATGGGTAAGGGGCTGTTGGATGGTGCAGTCCAGGGCCGCTTTACTAAGTGCTTGTCTTATGAAAGAAAAAGAACTCCTCTTTATGGGGGAACTTCTATCACGGGACTGCCTAAAGAGACTCCTAGTGTTAAAACAACTATGTAACTTAATGAAAAACTATGGCAGAAAATCCTTAGGCGCTTTTATCTTGGCAGACTAGGACCAATTGGATGCTTAGAGAACAAGGCTCCCTATCAAACTTTTTTTCGCCAGCAATGGGATCTCTCATAACTCTTAACATTTCTCGTTGTCGGGAACGATGCGGGTGGCATCTCGAGCTCGGGTCAACTACTCTTTTTCGTTTACGGTTTCGTATCTCAACAAGGGCATTCGATTGTTAGAATATGTCACTTGCCGATACTAATTCCAGGGCAATAGGGTAAGCTCCTTGCGCTATGATGCTAAAGAGATGCCCCTGAGAATCATATCTCTTAATTGCAGACCATTCGGGGCATATTCCTTTCGACTATGGCATAGGGAGGGTATTAACTTTAAAGTAAATAGCCCATATTAAAGAATTAATGGTCAAGAACTAATTCGCCTTAGGGCAACTTGTCCTATTCCTTAGACTCTTTCCCCTTGCTCGAGCCAATAGAAGTAATCGTCTTCCATGGGTAAATCGGGGCATCTTCCGAAATTCTCCCGAACAGCCTTTTGATTCACTTGCCTTGATAAGAGCGCTAGGCACCGATTCATAATTTCTTTCTTTTGATGAGAACGTAGAGCTTTTTCTCTTTGGTGTGAAACCCGAATCAGAATTACCTTCACTTTCTGGATCATCAAGGAAAAAACAACGCTTCATTTACGGATTTTCCTGGGTCAGAAAGATTAGATCTCAATGCGGAATTTGCATACTTTGATAGAGCATAACTCATAGACCGAGAAAAGAATTTACTTCAATCCGATGATCAAATAGATTGCATTACCAGAGGCTGCTCTTGCTTTCCCATAAAAGGGCGCCCCCAATTCATTCTGTTTGCTTTTGTTTTTGGTCTAAAAAAACAACTACTTGAAAGTGCTTACTTACTTATACTTAGACTGCGGCTTCGTATTCTTCATAGCGGCAAGAGGCGGTCTGACTGATGTGGTATTTTGCCTGAAAACAAATAATATGACAAGACCGGTCCTCTTCAGTTCCAGTTCCTAGCTCTGCCCATTTTCCTCACTACAGGTTGTAGAGTGTTCTGTGCAATCCTTTCCACTCAGGCAGTAAGGCAAGTTACAGCTTAAGAAATCTTTCTCTTTCAATCGTGACCCTGGCAACCGTGGAAGCCTTGGAGCGGGGGATCCCTTTTTTAGAAGGTGGTTGGATAACCGTTCAACAGCCTATGAGGGATGGTCATTGGACGATCCGCCACCCACAGACAGAAGAGAAGATGCTAACGAGCCATTACGCACTAAAGACTCGCTTACACACGCTTACCGAGTCCTGTACCGCTGAAGGGGAAAATGACTTGGTTATGCCTAATCTCCCAGATTTCCGTAAAGTGGTTATTTGGTTTTGAACCGAGACACCCTCATTCCGTAATAATAAAGGTATTGCCAATGCTCCTCTTGAGTTTGTTTGTTCGAATAACAGAATTATCCCATCTAGCAGCATTACGGGAATTGCTTGACTGCTTTCCCCATTTCCTCTCATGATATAGTTGTCTAGTGGCTTTCTCCTAACATCTCTCGCTTAGGTCTTTTAGGGCCATTAGTCGCTTAAGCCTTTGTACCTCCTCCTTACCTTGTAGAAGGTGTGACTGGGTGTGGATGATACTGAGCTAAAGTACTCCTGCCGGCCAATGAGAGTTGATTAGCCTTTCAACCAATTTCACTTTTTCAACTACCATCTTTGTTTGGATAAGAAAGCCCCGCTTTATCATGGTATAGCCATTCCAAAACACCAGGAGGAGGGTCATGCAGAATAGGAGGAAGAGATGCTGCAAAAGATGCAAGCCAATCAGCCGATAAGTTGGACTCTCTTTAAGCACGCTTGATTAAGACTTCCCTATATAAATCAAGTAATTGCAATAGACTAGCCAGCAACGAAGAATTCCCATTAGCACCCACGCTTCTCTCCTTGAAATGACTATCAATCTCCAAAATGACTCGTCTAATAACCATATCCCAAGCTAGCAGGAGACCTTGACCCCAAAGTTCACATTTCGCTAAGCTTTAGGCGAGCTCATAAGCCAGAAAGAGACTAGGCGCTGACCGATAGTCATAGGCGGATCTCCTTTCAAGGTCAGGTGATACCTTTCTGGTTGATCCTACTAATGATCATGCAATGAGTGTTCAACTCATTTGTGAAATCGATGAGGCTAAGACAGGCCAAAGATCAACAGAACGGGATCTTTACATACATTCTTTTCCAATTTTCGATCTTTCGAACGAGAACTCATCGTGATGGGTAGGTGTATCACACCGGCAAGCGAGCCCGCCTCTGTTTAGTCTTTCATGGATGAAAAAAAGACATTCCCTTGTCGGTTAACGCAGACTTGGATACCTATTCTGATGCGGAGGGAAGGAAAAGAAAATTCACTTATCTCTTATCCGCGGCAATCAAATCTGTTGGCAATCAAGGTTCATATAGGTTTTTTTTGTTTGTAAGCTATATGTTCAACAGCTATGGCATATCTGGCCTCTATCAATTGATTTTTCCTGGCTTGCTGTCCTTAGACAAAGAACACCTAACTAATATCACTTTCCAGCTTTACTAATGCTGAAAGAACTGGCTGATGCTCTTTGTGCTAATTTACCGTACTATGAGTGAGCTTGCTCGTTCGTATTTATTGATTACATACTGTCTTGCTCCTCGCATACCGCCGTACTCTAAGTGTACCGATTCCCACCTGGCTCTCATCAAGCTGTCTTCCAAGGTCGGTCGAAACTATTCCTATCGCTTACCCATTTCCCAACGACCGAGTGAGCAGCTGTTCTTGAATAAGTTTTAGGTATTCAAAGTAGTGGAGGAGGATCAGCAAACTCAAAGTCTGGCTGTGCGAGAGGCCAATATGACTATCTATATCAGTTCTTAGCCTTAGTCATCTATTCGATCAATGCGGCCTGCCAAACTTCGCGAATAATAGATAATGCGGCTATCCTAGCCCTCAAGCCGGAACGGATTCAATACCATGGGATATTCCGAGACCGACAAGATCGATTGCTTCTTCCTTATAGGCATTCTATCCAAGTCCACTAGAAAGGTATTTTGAAAGGTATTACTAATCTTGATATAGTGAGACAGGATGATAGAATGTCACTAGTATAAGCGTCCGGTTAGAACCATGGGAAGATTAGAATGACTTCACTAGGAACCTCATTAAAGATAGATAGCTACCTTAGAGAGCTTACACAGTCAATTGATCTATCCTAGGTTGAGGAATCCGGGAAGAAGGCTTTCAAGTCAAGAAGAGATTTGCTCCTAAGGAGGAAATAAGGGAGTCATCTCGAAAGACGCAAAAGATCTGTTATTAGCTTATTTATAAGCAGTCGAAGATCCTTAAAAGCCTTTCTTTTTGGCTTACGGCTTACTTGCCTTTTTTTTTCTTAAAGCCTATCTATATAGACAGACATAGACTGAGGGCATTCTCGGCATCCATGCTCCTGGCAATGGCAAGATCCGAGATGTCAGTTCTTGAAGACAAGCCTCAACCTTATTCTGACTCCTACTAGGGCAATCAGGTTCAAGTTAAGCCCGAACTGCTTAGTTTTACACTTCTCTTCCGACACAAGCTTCTTTGCCAAGCCTTCCCCATCAACAGGAAATCTAGTAAGAAAGGCAAGGGTTCTCAACCACGGGAAGGGGGGAGGGGGAAGGATCACAGGGCCAAGATTGAAAGTCAGGGTCGGTGATCAAAGGGAAAGAGAGGAAAGGGGCAACTCAAATAGAAATAATTAATACATCCTGATTTCGACTTTAAAGAGAGGATACCCTAGCTAGAACCTTATCTAAGTTGACTTCGTTGGAAGTACCAATACCCACTGCTACTAAGAACCTAACTTCTTTCTCCCTTTAGGACAAAGATCCATTACTATGTTGTATCAGTACTTTCAACTATGATTCTATGAGACTTCCCACAGAGTAAGTAGGCATAAAGATGGGTTAGATTACAGTGGAAAGCGCAGACAGCAGGAAGGATTTCCGGCAATGGATTAAGCTGACACCTCTCTTTGATGAAGCAGCGAGCGTACTTCCATGTCTAATTTATAACTAAACCGGTAGTCTTTGACTGGTTTATAGGCCGGTTTCCTTCTCTTTATCAACCAAACTACTAGCTTACAGGTTGGCTGGCTGGCTATTCTATCAACCCTGTGCCAAATAGTGGTACTTTCATTTCGAAAAATCCGCCTAACAAAAGAAGTCAAAGATGTTTTAGTTACTGCAACAGCCTTCCATTACAAGAGTTTACGCTTTGAAAGTGAGGCATATCAGTGGTTTACGGATATCTTACTATAAGTTCTTTCTAATAAAGCAAAATCTTTTGAAATCACTCGGAATGCTAAAGGACCCTTTCACTTTCTAGCGAATAGAATAGGAATCTGTGAAGGTAAAACGGAGGTTCTTATGAGCATCCCAATGGATAGAGGGCTGAATGTCTCATGAATTAGAAGGGGATAGCCCCGAAATCCCTTTACCCCTTCAAGCGCAAGAAACTCCCGGTAGTGTAAGCATGTCAATGGAGTTCCCAAAGAAGTCCTTTTGCTTACTGGTACTCCTGTCCTACCCCTGCTGGAACTAGACCAGTGACCGAAAAAGAAGTCGCTCTTGTCTTACTCTTATCGGTATCGTAAGCCCTTCTAGTACAACCGTTCCCTCCCTTCTCAAAGGGTGAGATGACTTCAAGAATATCATCAGTACTCCTCGAATCAATCTATTCTACCGACGAAGAATCTGGGTTGTAGGCAAGCGCCGCCCCAGCAAGTGTTACGCGCTACGTCGAAAGGGAAGATCGCTCGAATCGCCCTATTCATCTCCTCTCCCGTTGGTCGAGTCACTTCGTCCCTTATCATCTTGATGAAAGCCTGCTTAGCAGCCCCTGTAGAGGCTCACTTCATGCCTTTACGAGCCTACCATCTCAGCTAGAGTCGACAGACATCTTTGTAACCTAATAGCCCCAAAAAGGATGGTCTTTTCTGAGAAGAAAAGCATATCTACCTTGAGGATCTTCTGGAAAGTCGCCTACGGAAAGAGAAAACCCAACCAATATGAGCCAATACTTGCCTTTCCCATGGAAGAGAGTAGCCCCGCGTATTGATTCATTACCGACTGAACGGGAAATGCTTGCTTCTATTCTCTCCCCTCGAACCGAAAATCAATGTGAAGGATAAAGAACTGGAAAGGCCGCAAAAGTGGAATCATTTCTTTATTGTTGATAGTTATCCGATTCCAACATATCTTTCTTCCTTGTCTCGGTAATCAACATAAGAGTAGCGAGAGCAGGGCGTAAGCATTAGTTCTTTCTTGCATTTTGTCGTTGATAATGCTGAAATCGCTAGTTTTGACCCCCATATTGCATATTCTACCAAAAAAAGCCGTTTTCCTGGATAACAATTTCAAACTATAAAGAAACTGAAATATTTTAGGAAAGATTTTCGCTAATATAAGAAAAGGGCAGGAATCGGCTTTCTAACTTACTTATCTTAAAGAAATGATAAAAACTCTTACTTTAAAGGCGATCAACTCTCTTTTGTGCATGAGTTTAGAGGCTGAGGGGAGGTCTACTCTACTCAAGAGACACTCTCACTCCTATCTTTCTCAGAGCTGCCACGGGAGTGCCATGTTAGGCATTTCTTTTATGTCTTTCTTGTTTAGGTGTGTAAGACCTGGTCATTCTCTAAACCGTAGGTGTCTTAATGTGTGCAATGCTGCTGCAGTATCTTTGTCTTGGCTCTTTCCGGATTCTATCTGCTGGGTTCTTTCCTGTGATCCGTTCAATGGCAAGCGAAGCGATCTTTCGTAAAAGCACGAAGGAAGGGCTCATCTCAACCCCGCTTATAGTGCTTGGGTGAGAACGGATCAAAGTGTTCGCTCTTGGTTGAATGCGACACTCTCAGTGGACATGTTGACGGAAGTCTACAATAGAATATGAAAACAAAACATATATGGATGTTTGGATGGCTTTAGAGCAAAGATTTGTTGATCAGTCCACGGCTAAAGAAATGAAATTGAAGTTCGATATTCAGAATAACAGGAAAGGTAACAAGCCTATGGATGCCTATTTACGGGAACTGAAGTCTATGGTTGATGCCTTGGCTGCTATCAACTCTCTTCTATGTCCCCAAAGGATATAGTTTTCACTACAAAGCCCTTTGAATATGAAGCTTTTGTTACAAGCATCTCCGACTCTAAGACTGTTCCATCGTTTGAGGAGCTGCGGACTAAGGTCCTTAACCAAGAATCGCGTCTTCATCGCATACAAGCTGCACAACACAGTGAGCAGCAATCAGCCTTTGTGTCTCAGACTTCAGCTGCTTCTGATAATCGTTCCTCTCGCTCCAACTACAATGGAGCTCGCAACAACAATGGGCGAAATCAACAACTGATTCTCCGCATTGCTCTTCCAAGCCCTTATTCCCAAGTTACCTTAACTAGTTCTCCGCACCTGTCTGTAACGGACCCTCTGCCTTTAGCTACAAATAAAGACTCTCAAGAATTATGGGACTGTCTTAGAGGCCTGAATCCTTTGGATAGTGGTCAGGAAGATACCTTTAACCCCTGAACACACTGGCGGATCACCTGGCAGTGCTTGGCCTTTGATGGCTTTGATAGTCTTGAAAACAATGTAGTATTCCGCCAGGAGCATTTGCCACCTTGCTATCCCCCCAGAGAGAGAGAGAGGCTTTCTCGAATATTTCTTTCAGTGCGCCCATGCGAGCGATGAGCCAAGTTGCGTGATAAAGCATGTACTGCCAGAGCAGCCCAAGCGAATGCGCAGCACGTCCGTTCTAGTGCTGAATATCTGTTCTCGTAATCCGTGAACTTCTTTCTCAGTTAGTTCGTGGGATCGGCATCTCCTGAATGGCTTTCACCTTGTCGGGATACATCTCACTCATCTCCTATCCCTTTCATTTTCTTTCTGTTGCCTAGGCTTATCTATTCTCTCGGATCTGGGGGACTGATGGATAAGGAGGAGACATCCCATTCGGTTACACAATTGAGCTATAGCCTGTTTTACCAGACTCTTATGGAATACGCTCTCGAGACTGAAGTAAAAGAGACCTCATCCCATTCATGTCCTGTTCGAGTGTTGGACTTTAGGTCGAGAATATCATAAGAGAAGTTAGACTTGGATCCTTCCGTTGAAAGAAGTCGTTTGCCTAGGTGCGTTCCGTAGAAAGACTACCAGCTTTTCAAGATAGAGTTGATACCATATGAGAATCGGTAGGTGATGTATCCTCTATTACAGTAGGCTGTAACCTCTATTCAAGTGGGCAGTTCTAGGCTCTCTCCTCTATGATAATAGTAAGAGCTCGACTGTTAAGGAGAGGAATGAAAGAGCTAGAGCTCGGGAGAGGCTGGATGGAATGAATGGGCTCAGCCTAAGGGCCTTGAGCCAGAGGTCATACTGATCCTGTCCTTTCAATAAGAAATAGTTAAGACGCACACAAGAGAAGGAGAAGAAGGTTTGGATAATAATTCCAGCAGGGACAGATCTTATTTTCAAGAAAGTTAGCTTGTCAATTCTTGGTGTCATACTCACTTGTCATACTCCTTCCTTATGATCACTTCCAATGGCATTTCCTGTTGATTTGTAGCATTTCCTATTGATTTGCCCCCGGGCCTATTCTAAAATGAAATCAAGCGTAAACTTCAATCAAACGCTTGATCTCCCCCCAAATAGGGCTTTTTTCGTTACCAAGGCAAGTGGCGACCCGCCTAATCCGGTCTAATCTATGCTTGTTAGACGGGTATGAGTCTAAGTCGCAAAAGTAGGCATCGAATCCTCTCTTAATATCTGACTCATCCGCTATAGCAAGCGGAAGGTGCCCCTCGCGATACATAGAGAGGGCTTTTTCCAGAATGGCGCCAATTCGACTCTCGCACGTCGAGAAGTGATTCTCGACGGCTCGGTATTCTCGAGACGAGCGGAGCTCGTCCCACTCCCGCCTTGCCCGATGTCGAGGAGATTCTGCGGTGCCCATATCCACTGGGTCCGCATTCTCGTGCGACACGAAGCCCCCCACGTCGAAGGGGGCGGAGCCCCCCCCGCCATGGCCCATGCTGCCTCCCGGCAGACCCCCTCCTGACGAATTCAGAAAAGGAGCGACTGCGAGGTGCAGCTCGTCGAGAAAAAGATATCCATAGAGAAACCCTAAACACCTGAAAAAGAGTACATATAAAACCAAGTTCGCGACCATATAAAACCTTACTGAAATATTGGGGATTCGGAACAGTTGCAGCATTTTATGCTGAAAAAAGATAAGATAAACGTGGATACCACTTGTTATTGTCATTTCCATGTTCCAAACATTTCCTTCAAGTAGACGACAAGTTTTAAATTTGAATGAAGGCATTCCTCCCTCACATGCATTTGCAACAGATTCATGCTAAGACCGGTAATCCCCATAGACACGGCCATTCTCGGCATCTTCCCTGTTGCCACTCTTCTCAAAGCCCTTCGAGAGTCAATAGATCATTGAACACCTACCGATTATCATATGGAATCAACTCTATCTTGCAAATTGAGGAAAAAAGAGTTACAGAGGCATCTTCCATTCATATCGATTTTGGTTTTTCTGCACCATATTTTGATCTCCCTTTTCTTCGATCCGGAATTCCCAACAAATCCTTGACTCCTCGAATACAATGGGATTTCACACCTGGCGAATCTTTCACTCTACCTCCTCTTATTAAGACTATAGAATGTTCCTGCGAATTATGACCTTCGCCCGGAATGTGAGCAAATATATCATGTCGATTGCTCAACCGTACTTTGGCTATCTTACGTGGAGCTGAATTAGGTTTTTTCGGTGTTCTCGTCGGTACACGCGGGCGTACTCCTTGCTTCTGGGGACATTGATCCGAAGCTCGAGTACGGTCCGTGCGCCGTTTTTCTTCTCTA